ACCAGAATTGTCTATTTCTAAGATCAAGCAACTCAGGTTTTGTCGTTATAGAACATAATAGTTTATAGAAACAATGAAAAATAGATACGAATAGAACCCCAAAAGAAAAAAGGATAAATAAAGAAAAGTAAAAGAATATATAAAAGTTATACAAAATTTTATAAGAATTACTGCCCCTTTTCTTTATTTCCTTAATTGAAAATCGACTTTAGTTTGATTAGGACCAAGCTCCTTAAAAACCTCCGCCCTTTTTAAAATATCCCGAACAGTTCCTGTAGGCTGAGCGCCCTTTTCAAGGAAATATAGAATAGCAGGAACGTTTAAATAACTTTGATTCTTTATCGGATCATAAAAACCCACGTTCCGAAGATCTCTTCCTTCTCTTCGAGATCGAACATCAATTGCAACGATTCGATAGACGGCTCATTGGGATAGATCTAAGTAAATGAACAAGACCCCCCCTAGAAACGTATAGGAAGTTTTCTCCTCGTACGGCTCGAGAAAAAGGATTTGCAGTTTTGTCTACGTATTGAATTCTAATGAATGGCAAACGAGTTGAAAAAATCAATTAGACTTGGATTTAACTCTTTTTTTTATTTGTCCTTACTGAGAAAATACAAAATCATTTGTACCCAAAACTCAAGTTGGATAATTCTCAAATAGCTTAAAAGATAAAAATCTTTAGGCAATTTTTTTTTTTGAATGGTCTTTAACCCCCCTTTATTTTATCTCATTAAAAATAGAATCCTTTTTGATTCTTTATTAGAATCTAGTTATTGAGACAATTTAAAAACAGCGTTTCCTTGTTCTGGGATCCTCTTTTCTTTGTTTTAAATCAGTGGGTTTAGACATTACTTCGGTGCTTCTTAATCCTTCCAAAATGGCAGCAACATACCCCTTTTGTGATTTCTTTATATCAAAATCTCAAAGAATCGTACAAACAGTCGATTCCCACGCGATACACTTTGCATCGAAAGAGTTTTCTCAATTCCAACAAATTTTACTTTTTCATTGAAAACTTGACCGAATCAAATCCTTTCGATTTCTATATTGATGATATACTTACGAAGTTGTTCCAATTTATTGGTTGGTATTAACCCTAGATTCTTGCCCCCTAAAAGATAAATCAATACTTTAATTTCTACCCGAGCTCCACCATGTACTATATTCATTAAAACCCACCAAAAGGGGGGATTCTAGTGAAACAGACCAGATGTCGGGCCAAGAGCACCTTCATTCTTAGAAAAGATGGCGGATGTAAGAATAAAAATCCACGCCGGATCGTGTCCTTCAAGTCGCACGTTGCTTTCTACCACATCGTTTCAAACGAAGTTTTACCATAACATCCCTCTTATTTGGAACCCGTATGGGATTGATTCACTTATGGAATCATGAATAGTCATTGGTTCCGTCTATACATAAACATAGTAATCTATACTTAGTTTCTTCTATACAAAACAAAGATGGCAAAAAGTTTTCTAAAGTAATCTTAGCAAGATCCCAACTATTATTGTATGTTATTGTAGGAATGCAACACTTTTTATAAAAAAAACGAAAAGAAATATAGAAATAATACGAATAAATTAATTTTTTTACTATTTAAAGTTACTCAATATGACCCATCTCTCACTTCTTTGAATGCCAAAGATTCAACTCAGAATAAGCAATCATTAAAAATTTTTCTAATCTAAAAAGTTTCCTATTTCAACATCATTATGAAAAAAGTTTTACAGTAAAGACTAAAATTTTGATCATCAAAAAAAGATCAATATCTGTTTCTTTTCGAATTGAACCATCAACGATTTAAAACAGATAAATGGATTGAACAAATTTTATATGAGATAGATAAAAAAGACTCATATAATAGAAGATTTAAGTACTTGTTCTAAGATTTAAGTACTTGTTCTAAGGGATTTTTTTTCACAAAAAACGAAAGACTATTGTCACTGAAATAGAACAAAATCAGATAATAACAATACATATAATGTTAAGCTAAGCTAAGCATTTCATCATTTTTTATGTATTTTTTTTACCCCTAACCCATTAATTGAATGTAATAACTTACCTCTTGTTTAGAATCCGAATAATTTGGCTACCTCATTTAAGTTTAATGGCTAGAGAATAAGAGATAGGGAAGAAAGGTTCTTTCTTATTCTAATTCAAAATAAAATGTATTGTTGAAAATTCAAAAATAGATGAGACGTAAGGTTTTCTTCAAATTAAGTAGCTAAGATAAACCCCTTCAATATGAAGGGAATGAACATATGATGAAAAATCCGACATACTTTAGTTAGTTGAATTCAAAAAACGTGTGACCTATGTTCCCACAGTAACTTGTTAATCACAAACAAAAAATTTTAATTATATCTGCATGTCATTTGCACTCAATTCCGTTAGTTCGGTTTGGGAAAAAAAAAGAAAATTCTATCCAATAATTCTATCCAAAATTAGGCATTAATCATTTAAACAGAACATTTTTCTCAAAAGAAACCTTTCCAATGTATATGCCTGGGACGAAAGGATTCGAACCTCCGAATACCGGGACCAAAACCCGTTGCCTTACCACTTGGCCACGCCCCATTTAGATTTCCATTCTATACTCAGAAATAATAATATTATTATTGGGTCTTGGTCAATTCCAGGGCAAATATCTATAAAAAATCTTTATAGAATAGAGTAGATTCTTGCTAGTATTTTTACGCCTGTAGATATAGAATAGATATAGAATTCAGCTGAATTCATTGATCATTACATAGAATTCAATTAAGATATTCTATGAAAGTATGATTTCTTCTATTCTCCTTTGTTTGAGAATTGGAGAATTTTTGATTGGGTCGGTTCAAAGAAAAAGAAGGATTTTTGTCTACCTTACTTTACTTCATTTTTCCTTATATCAATAACTCAATCAAAATGCAATTATCTACAAGAACAAAATGTCTGTTATGCTTAATATCTTTAGTTTGATCTGTATCTGTCTTACTTCTGCCGTTTATTCGAGTAGTCTTTTCTTCGCCAAATTGCCCGAGGCCTATGCTTTTTTGAATCCAATCGTAGATCTTATGCCAGTCATACCTTTGTTCTTTTTTCTCTTAGCCTTTGTTTGGCAAGCTGCTGTAAGTTTTCGATGATATCCTTAATATTATATTCTATTTATTATCCTAGAAAATTCATGATTTATTCGAGAAAAATTATAAAAACTAATAGGATCAAAAAAGTCTTACACTATGAACCTTCAATTCAAACATTTAAATTCTTGGTTGGATAGCTGCGATAAATCCAAATCCGGCTCACCCTGTATTCCCCATTCTGCCCTTTTGAAAGACCCTAATAAGGGTTAAGTTAGGGTCCCCAATCGAATCGGAGGTATGAAAGAATTTTTTAGTACTGAAAGACTCCTATGACAACTGAATTTTAATTTCTGTGAAATTCTTTTATGTTTCGATAAAGCACTTCATTTGTTGGTGTCAAAATATTTGTTATAAAAAAACGGAGGATCTATTCTCTTTTCTCATTTTTTCCAAAAAAATATCTTGGAGATTGTGTAATGCTTACTCTCAAACTTTTCGTTTACACAGTAGTTATATTCTTTGTTTCTCTATTTATCTTTGGATTCCTATCTAATGATCCGGGGCGTAATCCTGGACGTGAAGAATAAAAAGGGCTTTTCGTTTTACTTGCTTGATTTTTCAATTTTCTTAAGATTTTTTTATATATTCCACATGTTTAATTTAACTAGGAAACAAAAACACGATTGTCGCAATTTTAAAGAGAAATAAAATATCAAGTCATCAACAAAAACGGAAAGAGAGGGATTCGAACCCTCGGTACGAATAACTCGTACAACGGATTAGCAATCCGCCGCTTTAGTCCACTCAGCCATCTCTCCCAATTGAAAAAGACAATTACTATGTTACATTACACAAGAAATAAGTATTGAAAAAAATTTTCTTTATTTAGCTTATCTATATTATATCTACAACTTTTATTATTCCATTTAGTTGAAGTAAGGGCTCGGAAGATTCACTATAAAAAAACAGAAGGAAAAATAAAGACGACCCCTTTGAAAGTACCCCTTTTTTTTTATTCGCTCGGCCTGGCCCGGTAAGAACCTAGCCGGGCCTTTTTTTGTTCCAACGAATCCTAGCTAAGTTTCTCTTATTTGAAAATTTGAAAAAAGGGTTGGTTTGCTATTAAAGCAACAACAAAAAGACGAAGGACTATTTCCATTCTTTTTTCTTATTATAGATTATAGAATATAACATCAATATCAATACGGCATTTCTTATTATTCTTTTTTTTATGAATTCTTTTTTTTTGGAATCCCCTCGAAAACGTCAACCCTCCCATTTTCATAATTATTTTATGATCCTGTCTTGATTACCCCAAATTCTCCCTCTTCGACAAAAGGCCCTTTTTTCTATAATAATAGCATTGTGGCGGGTATAGTTTAGTGGTAAAAGTGTGATTCGTTCTAGTAACTCCCTTAAAAAGTTAAGGGATCTTTCGGTTTGATTCATATTCCGATAAAAAACTTTATTTCTTAAAAGGATTTAATTCTTTACCTCTCAATGACAAATTCGAGGAAAAATAAAAATTATCGTGATTTGTATCCAAAGTTCACTTAACATTTTTAAAATTGGATTATTAAATTGCGAAACATAATTATTGAATTGGATCAATACTTCCAATTGACTGAGTATGAGTAAGGGATCCATGGATGGAGATAGAAAAGTATATTTCTAATCGTAACTAAATATTTTAATTTCTTTTTTTACAAAGAAAAAAGAAATTGAAGCAAAATAGTATAGCTATTAAATGATGACTTTAGTTTACTAGAATTATCGACATATTATTTTAGCTCGGTAGAAACAAAACTTTTTTCCTCAGGATACTTTGAAATAGAAATAGAGAACGAAGTAATTAGAAAGGTTGTCATAACCATCTTTTCTAGAAGGATAATCTAGAAAGCCAATCGTTTTGAATGTATTCAAACAACGAGC